AGATGCAGGGTCGTTTGTCTGCTTGGCTAGTCAAACACGGGCTAGTTCATAGATCTTTGGGCTTCGATTACCAAGGAATAGAGACTTTACAAATTAAGCCCGAAGATTGGCATTCCATTGCTGTCATTTTATATGTATATGGTTACAATTATCTACGTTCTCAATGTGCCTATGACGCAGCGCCAGGAGGGCTGTTATCTAGTGTGTATCATCTTACAAGACTGGAGTATGGTGCGGATCAACCGGAAGAAGTCTGCATAAAAGTATTTGCTCCAAGGAGTAATCCTAGAATTCCGTCCGTTTTCTGGGTTTGGAAAAGCGCGGATTTTCAAGAAAGGGAATCTTATGATATGTTGGGAATTTCGTATGATAATCATCCGCGCCTAAAACGTATTTTAATGCCTGAAAGTTGGGTAGGATGGCCCTTACGTAAGGATTATATTGTACCCAATTTTTATGAAATACAAGATGCTTATTGAATTGAATGATAACAAACCAAAATTGACTTCTACAGTATGAGATATCTAAAATTTCTATGTTCTAGATCAAACGGAGTAATTGCATAATGGATGTCCCGTTCATATTCTGGATGGATAAAAAAATAAAAGAAAAATGAACCATTTTTTGAGATTGAGATTCTCAAAAGTTTTTTTGAATGAGCTAAGAGCCATATAGAATGAACTCAAAAGTTCTGTATCCTGAACTTTGTATCGCGCATACTTTAATACTTGAATTATTTATACTTACTTAGACAGGTTCTCTAAAGTCATAGAAGGTATGAGGAAAGGCAAAAATTGGAATCTAGAAATCGATTATATTCAAGTTAATGCTATTTTATTTCGACTGGATCTAAGATGAAGCTTATCTTTTTTTATCCTTTAACTCTTCTAGACTCTACTTTCCATTTTTTGTTTGGGGATTTCAATTAACAAATTTAACCTTTTGGAATATATATGAAGTCTTAATATCTATTTTGCATAAGCGGAAACATAATATTATTATGACCAAAAAAAGAAAAAAAAAAAAAAAATTCTAAACTATCTATCCCCCGTCTATCTAAAAAATAGATGGGGTATTTCGCACGCGAACTAGCGAAAAAACTTACTTAATGTGTCATGATCTCATTAAAATATATCGATCTATCTTCGTCAATTTAGAGTTCTTGTTTTAGAATAAAAAATAGATTCATCAAAAAATGAATCATGTGCCAGGAACCAGATTTGAACTGGTGACACGAGGATTTTCAGTCCTCTGCTCTACCAGCTGAGCTATCCCGACCGTTTACTGGTGCACCATCTCCCCATTTTACGAGATAGGTTGGGTCTGTGTCAATTAGTCAAATGAAAAGTATTACAAAGTCTTATAGAGGTAACGGAATTTCGTGGGTCTTCGAAAAGAAGACCTTTGTATATAATTTTACTTTAAGTTTTAAAAAAGAAAACAAGTAATAAAATAATGTCAAAATTATGGATTTTGAATTACTCAACTGAGTACTACTTGCTCAAATCAAAGATATTTTTTTGTCCATTTATCATATATATCATAAGATTTGTGATAAGAGAAAAACGCTCCCTATTTGAAATTGAAAAAAGGGGAGGAACATAACGACCTTCAAATCAAAACGCTAATGCAAAAAAGGATAACTAGTTAGGGAGTGAAATAAGCTTTTGGGGATAGAGGGACTTGAACCCTCACGATTTTTAAAGTCGACGGATTTTCCTCTTACTATAAATTTCATTGTTGTCAGTATTGACATGTAGAACGGGACTCTATCTTTATTCTCATCCGATTAATAAATTCTTAAAAAGATCTATCAGACTATGGAGCGAGTGCGAGTGTTTTGATGAATCAATATTTTATTTCGATTTCAACTCAGATTTGATCCATAACAATTATTGCTCTTTTTTATTTCATATTCTAAATCTATAATATAGATCAATATTGAATTAATTTATATATATAAATTAATTACTTTAAACTCTATTAAAAATTTGAATAATATAAATAATATCTCTAAAAAACAATACAGAACAGATTCGGGTTGTCATTAAAAATTTCAGTACGTATATTCTTTACCCTTTGTTCTGGGATTGCAATTGAGACAGAAGAAGTCTTATAACAACACAGCACAATTAACCCCATTTGTTAGAACAGCTTCCTTTGAGTCTCTGCACCTATCCTGTTTTATTCGTGCTTTCTGAATCCTTTTTATCTTTTGAAAAAGGGAGACAAAAAAAGGAGTTGGCTCAGGATTGCCCCTTTTTTAATTCCAGGGTTTCTCTGAATTTGAAAGTTTTCACTTAGTAGGTTTCCATACTAAGGCTCAAGCCAATTAAGTCCGTAGCGTCTACCTATTTCGCCATATCCCCGTTGTGTTTTATAAAATGCGGATCCCAATGTGATGTCCTTGCCTCCCAAATTTTATATATATTTATACGGATTAATATACCGAACAGTGTTTCCTGCTTTGTTTCTTTATATTAAATATTATTTCATTTCT